CAATTCAACAAGTTAAGTAGATGCGAGATCTATAAATTTCCTTTTCATGGTTGTAGAGACGGTTTTTTGTTGGAACCCCCCTTTTTTTCATTTTAAGGAATTGGTTAATCGTCCAGTAACAAATACGAGTAGTAGATCCTATTCGAGGAAAGAAAGCGAAGAAAGAATAAAATAATTGGAATCCATGGTTGGAATGAATTGTTGGATTGGATCTCAATCCAAATCTTGATCTAGCTACAAGGATGAGACTTTATTTGAAAATATCGAACAAAAAAGAGTATTCCAAAAAAATGGAATTTACAAATAATAATTCAAAAAGAGTTTCATTTATGAATGAAGTTACACGATTCAGTTCGTATTATTAGTTTATGCTCAAAGACTCGGCTGATAAGAATCGCGAGATGGCTAGATGTTAGAAATGATGAATCCGTTTCATTTTATATGCCCGTCACTTTTTCTTCGTTCGTGCCATCTATAATGATAGATGAATCAAAAACTTTCAATTGAACTTTTTCGTTCAATTGGTCTTTTTGTATATCTTCCTATTTTACAAAAATGCAAACTTAGGTAAATGCTTTAGAAACATATGTATAAAAGGAACCTATTTCATTTAGCCCCTTTATGCTTACTATAACTAGTTATTTCGGTTTTCTCCTAGTAGCTTTAACTATAACTTCAGCTCTATTTATTGGTCTGACCAAGATACGACTTATTTAAAATTGCTATTTCAAAGAAACAATTCAGAAAGGAAATCCTTCTGTGAAATTCCATGTATTCTAAAGTTACTTACCACGTCAATTGTCAATTTTTGGTCATTCAGATTCGCGTCAATTCGGATTAATATTTAGGTATAGATATTACCTCTTTTTTTTCTCCTTTTCAAAAAATGGAAATGATTGAAGTTTTTCTATTTGGAATCGTGTTAGGTCTAATTCCTATTACTTTGGCTGGATTATTCGTAACTGCATATTTACAATACAGGCGTGGTGATCAGTTGGACCTTTGATTAATTTAATTAACATTTCTTTTTTTGATTGGCCTCCTCCTTTATTTAATCCACAGGAGGGCAAATTCAAATTGTTGTGCAAGTGACTGCTGAATCTAGTTCGGATCCATGAAGAAAAAATCACGCTCTGTAGGATTTGAACCTACGACATCGGGTTTTGGAGACCCACGTTCTACCGAACTGAACTAAGAGCGCTTTCTTATAAGAATAGAAAAGAATGTAAATATAAACAAAAGGATTCTTTTGAATCCATTTTATTTTCTATTTTATATGCATATATTCTATAGTTTCATAAAAATGAATGATTCTGTACGATTTGAATCGATCTCAATTGATTCCTCGTTACTGCTCAAAGGAGCAGTAATAGGTAGGGATGACAGGATTTGAACCCGTGACATTTTGTACCCAAAACAAACGCGCTACCAAGCTGCGCCACATCCCTTAAATTAAATTGTTCTACAGTGTCATTGTAGAGAATTCCTGTCTTGTTTTCCACACCCCTATTTCCTGCATTGAGAAACACAATTTTTCTGCCCATTTCGTCTTTTTGGTCTCATTTAACATATAATAAGAAGGGGAAAATCTTATAGAGCGTTGTACATTTAAATTGGAATTGAGGATTCCGTGTACAACTATAAGTGGCCTATGCATCTGATCATACATGCATTATCCTTATGTATTACAATAAATAAAACAAGGAGGTTTTTCAATGCGAGATCTAAAAACATATCTCTCCGTGGCCCCAGTACTAAGTACACTATGGTTCGGGGCTTTAGCAGGTCTATTGATAGAGATTAATCGTTTTTTCCCGGATGCGTTAACATTCCCTTTTTTTTCATTCTAGTTATTGACATCGGAAAGAATGAAGAAGGTTTAGAGATACAAGCCAAAATCTGTGACTAATCCACCTCCTCCTTTTCTCTTTTTTCCCTTTTTTTTTTCTAATTTTTAGAATAAGGGACGAAAGAGAAAGAATAAAAAACGTCTGCGAGACTCAGGTTCAAATTCGAATTAAATCATTAAATCAATATTAATAATTAATAATAAATAATAGAGGCACGGGAGGTAGAGTAGGAAAATGGGGGTATAGGGCAAGAATATAAGATCTTTAACTGACGTCCTTCGGGTTTAAATAGAGTTTCGAAATCATTGTCTTACTTATTATTATTTACTATAGCTTTGATATTACTTTATTGATTTTGATCTTTTAGAGTTGGATTTCAAGTTAGTAACTTCTATTTTTTCCTTCCTTTCTTTTTCTTCATTTCGAATCAAAATAGAAGAGTTGAGTAAATCAAAAATACAAAGGAGGTTCATGGCTAAGAGGAAAGATGCGCGGGTAACGGTGATTTTGGAATGTACCAGTTGTATCCAAAACGGTGTTAAGAAGGTATCAACGGGCATTTCCAGATATATTACTCAAAAAAACCGGCACAATATGCCTAATCGATTAGAATTGAGAAAATTCTGTCCCTATTGTTACAAACATATGATTCATGTGGAAATAAAGAAATAGGTCGAACCAAGTATGTCTTATCCTTGAAAGGAAATGATATTATACAGTTTTTATATAGAACATATTGAAATCTAAATAGAAGATGTTTCATTTAAATAAAAAATTGGAGTAAAAAAAAATGACAATTAAGAAATAGGATTTTCGGGATAAGAAATAAACTAAACAAACAAACCATGGATAAATCCAAGCGATCTTTTCTGAAATCCAAGCGATCTTTTCGTAGGCGTTTGCCCCCGATTCAATCGGGGGATCGAATTGATTATAGAAACATGAGTTTAATTAGTCGATTTATTAGTGAACAAGGAAAAATTTTATCTAGACGAATGAATAGGTTGACCTTAAAACAACAACGATTAATTACTATTGCTATAAAACAAGCTCGTATTTTATCTTTGTTACCTTTTCTCAATAATGAGAAACAATTTGAAAGAATAGAGTCGACCACCAGAACGACTGGTCTTAGAACCAGAAATACATAGGCTTATTCTTTCCGAACTCAAACGCGTATTGGTGTTTTGTTTGACAAATTAGAGAATCCAGATTTTATTATCGTGTCGTAAGAAAAAAAAAAAAAACGAACCGCAAAAAAATCTTTTTTTTAGTGAACGTGTTCATTCATTTTGACTACTTTAGCATATTTTCTCATAGTAATTTGGAACCCACCTTCCCGGAGTTCATTCTCCGGGGAACTTCATTTAAATTATTCCGGCGTATTCTTTCCAATCTACTTTTTTTCTGATTTCGTTGGAAATCATATAAAGACAATTTCTATTTGATATAGCGATTTGGGCCAGTATTTTACGATTAAGAAGCAACTGCTTCTTGTATAGATCATGTATTAATTTACTATAACTATAGAATACTCTCCCTTCCCGAATTACTGCGTTTATACGAGTGATCCACAAACGACGAAAATGGATCTTTTGCTTATCCCTATCCCGATGAGCCGAAACCAAAGCTCTTATTTTCTGTTGAGTAATAGTTCGAGTAAGTCTTGAATGAGACCCCCGAAAACTTGATGCAAATAAACGAATTTTTGTTCTACGCTTCCGGGCTATATATCCGCGTTTAATTCTGGTCATTGAATAAATTAAATCCAATTTTGACAAATAACTAATTGATTTCCTTTCTTTCAGTTATTCTTTTACCCGCCCTAGTCTATTAATAACCAAACGGATTTGTCCAATGTATAAAATACAAATTCCTATGGCTTTGGCTACTATAACCTCCCCGACCACGATTTTTTCTTTTTTAGGGATTTTCACAAAATAAAATCGATAAAGACATAGTGGGTTTCATCGTTTCTATGGTTACTTCTTAAACGGCGAGGTCTTCTCTATACACCGGAGCCTTTACTTCACTTCATTTAATATTTCATCAATGTTATTGGCAACTTGTATAGTTCACATCACACTCTTTGGCTCTACTTATGAATTATCCAGTAAGAGGTCTTTCACAATAAGATCCGCCTATACAGTAACGGTATTTAATTCTGAAATTTAGCTGGGCAGCTGACCCTCGTAGTCCGTTCTTGACCGAGCGATAACTTCATTTTTATGTTTTTTTTTGAATTTCAATAAGATTTCCTCCGCTTAATGGATAACGATTTGCTACCAATGGAGAATTTTTTCTCATCTTAAATTCAGGCGATTGGATTTGCACCAGCGGAAACCATAAATTTTATACACAATAGAGGGATCCATTTGCTTATTTTTAGATAGTTAAGTAGATAGTAAATAGAGTTCCTTCTTCCATTCTATCCTATTCACTGGACTAATCATTCATACTGGAAGCGGCTTCTTGCTTTTTTGTATAAGCTCATGATCTAAACGAGTCGCACATACACCCTAGTACATGTTCCTCGACGCTGAGGGCATCCCCCAAGAGCGGGGGATTTTGTGACATTTCGAATGGGCTGTCTTGTATTTCTAATAAGTTGTTTAATAGTTGGCATGTTGAATCATATACATAATGGGCTGGTTTAGATTGATCCTAACCGGATGATTATGAATTTTTTTTAGTTTCTTTAAATAAAATAGTTAAACTCGGAGCTAAAATATTAAATCGCGGATTCCTTTTTTTTTCATTCAACTGCTACAAGATCAACAATTCCATAAGCTTGGGCTTCTGTTGCTGACATAAAAACGTCTCTTTCCATGTCTTCAGATACAACCCATAATGGTTTGCCCGTCCTTTGTACATAAACCCTTGTGAGGGTTTCGCGGAGTTTGAGCAGTTCTTCCGCTTCCAGGATAAATTCTCCCGTCTGCGCCTCATAAAAAGAACTAGCGGGTTGATGGATCATTACCCTGATGATAGAAGGTTTCTCTATCTAATGTGATGAAAGGAACAGAAAAGGCGTAAAAAGAATAATAAGAAAAAAAAAAGATAGAATTGAACAACCGTACGGGCATCGTCTTTTGTGCATTGCATACGGCTATACAATCGAATTGACCCTTACTTTCCAGATAAAAATCGAATCTATCAGCCCCAGACGAGTAAATGATCAAATTGCCACCCTTCCCTTTGGAGGAGTTCAAAAATACTATGATGGCTCCGTTGCTTTCTATTTTCAAATGGATTCTTTTTTTTTTTTTCTTTGATTCAGCAATCCCAAAGTTTCTTTTTGATCCAAGCAAAAAGGGAAAGTTTTGGTTTTTTCACTCTTTTTTTTATAACTTAAATATTGTTAAAATATTGTTAAGAGCCCTTCGGTGTGAAAACAACCAAGTTTGTAACGCTAAATTGGACTTCCGATAAATAAGATAAAATCGGAAATATCTTTTATCTCATACTACTCTCTCGATACATAATCGAATCTTTTGAAAAAAAAAACAATACAAAAAATTTTCATATCGAATTCGAAGTGCCATGCTATTATTACTTAATATTCATATGGCGAAGGCATAGTTTTCTTTTTTCTCTCAAATAAAAAAACCCCATTGGCGCCAAGCGTGAGGGAATGCTAGACGTTTGGTAATTTCTCCTCCAACCAGGATAAAAGATCCCATGGACGCGGCTAATCCCATGCATATTGTATGGACCTCTGGTCGCACAAATTGCATAGTATCGTAAATAGCTACCCCGGGTATTACCCATCCGCCAGGAGAGTTTATAAACAAATACAGATCTTTGGTATCATCCTCGATACTGAGATATACCATAAGACCAATAAGTTGATTCGAGATCTCGCTATCCACTTCTTGGCCTAAAAAAAGTAATCTTTCTCGATAAAGTCGGTTGAGTAGGGTAAAATTGTATCCCTTAGGAACCGTACATGCACCTTTTGGTGCATACGGTTCAAAAAAAAATAGCGAAAAAAAGAATCAATGTATAGATTCCAGTCCTCTTTCTTTTTTCCTATTCTTTTTCATTTTTCATAGCAGGGTTTTCGGACTTTTAACGAAAGGGCTTTTTCTTCGATTTTTCAATAAAGACGAATTTTGATTTCTTCTTTATAATTTAAATTTATAATAATAATAGAAAAACTTATTGAATTCACTTTTCATTGATGTATTGTTTCGTCGAGATTCAATCCAAATCACGACGGTATTTTCTTGTTCCTAAATGGGTCTCTTTCATCTTTTTAGGTTTATGCTCTACTCCGGGTAAAGATCTGCCCCATTTTGATTTGCACATATAGGACAAATCTTCTCACCACCATTTCTTTTTATTATGAATTTACAAATAACAAACAGGAATCCTTTAGGATACACGTAGTAATCCTAGATATATTACCAATTGGGTTTTTTCTAAACGGAGCCTGGATACTTCATTTTTTTAGTCCAACCAAAGCCAACCATAAATTATTCTAATTGATAATAGTACTATGAATTCCCCCAAACAATGCATCTAATTGCATTTCACGCTCCAATGTATGGATGATTCCATTTCTCCTTCTTGGGCGAAACAGAGGATATCTCGATCGGGGGAGAGAACGGGGAAATTCCATATGACCCAATATATCTGACAAGTCGCACTATACGTCAACCCAAGATGCATCTTCCTCTCCAGGACTTCGGAAAGGTACTTTTGGAACACCAATAGGCATAAATTGAAAGAAAAAAGAACTAAATACTCTATTTCACTTTGATGTGGAAACGTAACAATGCGGTTTTATTGCCTTTCTAATTTTAGAATAGTATCTTTATCATATTTATTTTATCCATAGATTAGAAAAATTCAGAAAGAAAGACAAAAAAATAAAGGAAATTTTTTACGAATAGGACCCTCTAATGATAAATTAGGATGAACACATTTACTCATAGAAAGTGGTATCAATCCACCATTGCGTATTGGTACGTATCGAGTATAGAATAAATCTGCTTCTCTTTGTTCTTACGAACAGAATTCTTTCATTATTTCGAACAGAATAGAATAAAAAACCCTTGTTAGGAAATAATCCACTAAACGGGGGAAGTCCGTAGGATAGTCATAGTATATTCCAATGCAATAAAGTTACGTAGTGTTTATTTTTCTTTGATAAAGGGGTATTTTACATGGGTTTGCCTTGGTATCGTGTTCATACCGTTGTATTGAATGATCCCGGCCGGTTGCTTTCCGTTCATATAATGCATACAGCTCTGGTTGCTGGTTGGGCGGGCTCAATGGCTCTCTATGAATTAGCAGTTTTTGATCCTTCTGACCCCGTTCTTGATCCAATGTGGAGACAGGGTATGTTCGTTATACCCTTCATGACTCGTTTAGGAATAACCAATTCGTGGGGGGGTTGGAGTATCACAGGAGGGACTGTAACGAATCCAGGGATTTGGAGTTACGAAGGTGTAGCTGGGGCACATATTGTGTTTTCTGGCTTATGCTTTTTGGCAGCTATCTGGCATTGGGTCTATTGGGATCTAGAAATATTTTCTGATGAACGTACAGGAAAACCTTCTTTAGATTTGCCTAAGATCTTTGGAATTCATTTATTTCTCTCCGGGGTGGCTTGCTTTGGTTTTGGTGCATTTCATGTAACAGGCCTGTACGGTCCTGGAATATGGGTGTCTGATCCTTATGGACTGACGGGAAAAGTGCAACCTGTAAATCCGTCGTGGGGCGTGGAAGGTTTTGATCCTTTTGTTCCGGGAGGAATAGCTTCTCATCATATTGCAGCAGGTACATTGGGCATATTAGCGGGTCTATTCCATCTTAGCGTTCGACCGCCACAACGTCTATACAAAGGATTACGTATGGGAAATATTGAAACCGTACTCTCCAGTAGTATCGCGGCTGTCTTTTTTGCAGCTTTTGTAGTTGCTGGAACTATGTGGTATGGTTCAGCAACTACCCCCATCGAATTATTTGGGCCCACTCGTTATCAATGGGATCAGGGTTACTTCCAGCAAGAGATATATCGAAGAGTTAGCGCCGGGCTAGCAGAAAATCAAAGTTTATCAGAAGCCTGGTCTAAAATTCCTGAAAAATTAGCTTTTTATGATTATATCGGCAATAATCCGGCAAAAGGAGGATTATTCAGGGCAGGCTCAATGGATAACGGAGATGGAATAGCGGTTGGTTGGTTAGGACACCCTATCTTTAGAGATAAAGAAGGGCGTGAGCTTTTTGTACGGCGTATGCCCACTTTTTTTGAAACATTTCCGGTCGTTTTGGTAGACGGCGATGGAATTGTTAGAGCGGATGTTCCTTTTAGAAGGGCAGAATCCAAGTATAGTGTTGAACAAGTAGGTGTAACCGTTGAGTTCTATGGCGGCGAACTCAATGGAGTCAGTTATAGTGATCCTGCTACTGTGAAAAAATATGCTAGACGTGCCCAATTGGGTGAAATTTTTGAATTGGATCGTGCGACTTTGAAATCTGATGGTGTTTTTCGTAGCAGTCCAAGGGGTTGGTTTACTTTTGGGCATGCTTCGTTTGCTTTACTCTTCTTTTTCGGACACATTTGGCATGGTGCTAGGACCTTGTTCAGAGATGTTTTTGCTGGTATTGACCCAGATTTGGATGCTCAAGTAGAGTTTGGAGCATTCCAAAAACTGGGGGATCCGACTACAAAAAGACAAGCAGTCTGATACAAGACCCCTTTTCTATCTTTCATCTCTATTTTCTTTTTGGAGGGAATTTTATTTTACATCGAGTAACGGAGTTAATTTGAATCACCGCCTTTTTTGATTCTTGATTTTTTGAGATGATTCCCAAAAAGAAAAAACAAACAGGTAGGAAAGCTATAATTGTAAACCACGATCGAATTTATGGAAGCATTGGTTTATACATTCCTTTTAGTCTCGACTCTAGGGATAATTTTTTTCGCTATTTTTTTCCGAGAACCGCCTAAAGTTCCAACTAAAAAGATAAAATAATTTTGCATTAGCTCAATTGAAGTAATGGGCCTCCCAATCTGGGGAGGCCCATTACTTCAACTTCAACTAGTCCCCGTGTTCCTCGAATGGATCTCTTAGTTGTTGAGAAGGTTGCCCAAAAGCAGTATATAAGGCGTACCCGGTAAAACTTACAAGTAAACCAGATATAAAGATGGCGACTAGGGTTGCTGTTTCCATTATGATTATATAATTTCAAGACCCCAACGGATCTATCATAAGATCGTTTATTTACAACGGAATGGTATACAAAGTCAACAGATCTAAATGAATAAAATAATTTATGGCTACACAAACTGTTGAGAACAGTTCTAGATCGGGTCCAAGACGAACTACTGTAGGGAGTTTATTAAAACCATTGAATTCGGAATATGGTAAAGTAGCTCCCGGCTGGGGAACGACTCCTTTGATGGGTGTCGCAATGGCCCTATTTGCGGTATTTCTATCTATTATTTTGGAAATTTACAATTCTTCCGTTTTATTGGATGGAATTTCAATGAATTAAATCTATAAGAATCACGAAGTCTTGGCTTTTGAATAAAAAATCAATCAGTTAGAACTCGAATTTCTGGCCTATTCTATGTTGTCTATTTTGTCTATTTTGGTAGTTCGATCGTGGAATTTCTTTCTTTCTGTCTTTCCGGAATATGAGTGTGCGACTTGTTATAATTGATTTTATTGATAGTACAGAGAATAGGTCTGTCGCCTTCCTAGAGATGGCTCTACTTCGTCAGATATTTATTCGAGTATCTGGAACACGAACTATATGAACTAGATTACGAAATATTTGAACTATGATTCATACTTAATATTCGACCTCGTGCCCGGAAAAAAATTTCAAACAGTTTGAAAAAAAAAAAAAAAGAAAAAATCTTTCTTTTTAGACATTTTATCTAATTTATGGAATATGTGATGAACCAACGGTTCTTACTCAGGGAATCCTTGGGTTAACTGATGATTTTTTCTTGAATCATCGTGGTTCTAGTATGAATCTGAGGGTTTAATCAATTCTATAGGGTCTTAACAAGAGAATTCCTATCAAGTCAATAATTAAGAAAGGAAAAAAGCCACATTAGAGACAATAAAAAGAAAAAAAAAATAGGTAAAAAGAGGATTCAAGAGGCCCCTAAGGATCAACATAAAGAC